AGGTACAAATAATTACCGAACTCTGGTCTAAAAGGAAAAACTAATATAAAAAAGCAAAAGGCTTTTCATAATTTTTTTGATTATACATAATTATATAATTTTATATAATTGCCAACAAAAATTTGGTTCTTTTTACAAACTTTATGTTGATAAATCCGCGGATCTAGAAATTCATTTCGGACAATTGAACCTTCTCAAACTGTTTCTTTTTAAGAACCAAAAATATTTGTGCCAAAATAACAGATGCCAAGAAGAACAAAAGGCCTTGGACACGTAATGGATCTTGAAGTACGATTTCCGCATCCCCCTGACCAAATCCACCCACATTAGGATTACTCGTTAATGGTTGATCAAGTTTGATAGATTCGCCCTCTGAAACAAGAAGTTCCGGTCCTGGGGGGATAATATCAACCACTTGATGTCCATCCGATGCATCCACTATGTTTATTTCGTATCCTCCTTTTTCTTTTCGTATAATTTTGCTTACTATACCCGCTGCTGTAGCATTATAAACATTATTGTTACTTTTGCTACCGTCGGGATAAATCTGACCCCTTCCCCTGTTCCCGCCTACGTATATGGGATATTTTAAGAAGTGAACATCTTTCTTAGTAGCGGGGTCTGGGGAAAGAATAGGAAAGGTGACTTCGCTATATTTCTGACCAGGAACAGGACCTATCACAAGAATATTTTTTTTATTAGGGCGATAGTTCTGAAAAGACAGATTGCCTATCTTTTCTTTAATCTCGGGCGAAATACGATCGGGGGGGGCTAATTCAAACCCCTCAGGTAAAATAAGAACAGCCCCTACATTCAAAGCTCCCTTTTTTCCATTAGCAAGAACTTGTTTCAGTTGCATATCATAAGGAATTCGAACAACTGCTTCAAATACAGTATCAGGAAGTACCGCTTGTGGAACCTCGATATCCACGGGTTTATTAGCTAAATGGCAATTGGCACATACAATACGGCCAGTCGCTTCTCGTGGATTTTCATAACCCTGCTGTGCAAAAACGGGATATGCATTTGAAATAGGTGCCCTAGCTATTATATATATTATGAGCGATATGGAAATGTATCGAGTAATCTCTTCCTTTATCCAAGAAAAAAGGGTATTTATAGTTTGCATGGTTCAATCATTGGTATCGAAAATTTATACAATAAAATTAGGTAGGTTCCTAGTCTAGTATAGTTGCCTATCTATGATTCTGCTATTTACTAAAAAAAGGTTAATGGAATATAGGAGGAATCCCTTGTATGAGTAGAAAGAATAAGTAAAATTTTGAATGTTTTGCTTATGTACAAAGTAACAACCATTATAATTTGATCAGTGAATCATTTTTCAGTCATTCATTGAATGAAAAATCACTACAAGTGAGGGAGATACACGATTTAAATAACGGAAGATCCAATATTTAAAAATTGTATCTAGAATGACCGGAAAAGTGGAAACAAGACCGGATATAATTTGATCGTTATGAGCTAATCCAAAATCTTTGTAGATAGAGCCAATCATTAGTTCCCAACCGTGGGGCGAATGGAATCCTATACATAAATCAGTTAATAAAAGAATTGAAAAAGCTTTTATTGTGCCGCTTAAGTTATATAGGAATTCTTGAACCCAAGAGTTAAGAATAACAAGTTCGTCATTACCTAGAATAGAATAACCACTTAGAATAACGAAACAGATTATATTTGTCGAAAAGTTCAAAATCGTATGGATACAATCTGCATTGTGTATCTTGATCAATTGGATCGTTTCTTTGTAGATTCCGATACGAAGCTTTTCTAGATGTGTTTCCGGGTATTCCTTTATCATTTCGTCCAGGAGGAAGAGTTCCTCTAATTCTATTAATTTTTTTATAATACTCTTTTCTTGAATATCATTCAAGAAAATTTCGGATTGCCTAGTATCGCACCAATTAGTAACCCAAGATTCCAGACTTTTAGTAAATGAGAGAGAGATACACCAGGGCAAAAATACTATAGATGCAAAATATAGAAGGGGAATGGATGCTTTCTTTTTTGCCATTTTTTCGTCTTTGAATTTTTAATAAACTCACCTCATTCGTCGACTCCATATGATATTAACTAATATTCATATCAAGGATAGGTTCTATTACAAGTCATCGAGCCCATGAATCTATTCCCTGCTTTTTTTGTGTGTATGATTCAGTGGTTAGTACTTGAATTTAGAAATAATACAGAAATGGAATAAGAAAGAGTCCACTTCAAATTCGCACTTCCAATTCGACTAAAGATATTGTTTTCAAATATATCATTTGCTAAAATTAGAAGAAAGTGCCTCCTTTCGATAAATAAATGCACAAAAGCGCCCCTTCAAGTAATGAATATTATTCGGATTTTGAAAGGAAAGAACTCTCTTTCTATCAAAATATAAAATTAAAAAAAAAAGCATTCACTATTTTCAGTTCATTTTTCAAAATACTTCAATTGGTACACGCAAGAAATAAGCCAATTCACAAATATATCATTTGCTAAAATTAGAAGAAAGTGCCTCCTTTCGATAAATAAATGCACAAAAGCGCCCCTTCAAGTAATGAATATTATTCGGATTTTGAAAGGAAAGAACTCTCTTTCTATCAAAATATAAAATTAAAAAAAAAAGCATTCACTATTTTCAGTTCATTTTTCAAAATACTTCAATTGGTACACGCAAGAAATAAGCCAATTCAGCAGCTTTTTGCTCAATTTCTCGTGGAGTCAAATTCTCATCAGTACGAGTCAAGGGAATAGCCCCATGGCCTCTGATTTCCATATAAAGGACACGACGAGCATAAATACCCTCTTTAACTTCTATTCTGATGGACTGGATGTCTTTCATAAGGAATTGAAGTAAGATGCGACGATTTTTTCCAGGAAATCCCCAACGAAAAATACACACTATTCCTTCTTTTCTATCGAATCGATCATAACCACTACCTACATTCCACGAAATTGTGCACCACAAATAGGAGCTAATAAAGAGACCCGCAATCCCGTAGAAAGACATCACGATCCCCTGTGGAAAAAAAATTATTTGTGGAGACGGAAATAAAGATATAAAATTCCTACCAAGATAACTGGAAATTCCAACAAATAAAAACCCTAATGAACCTAAAAAAAGGATAAAGGCCCAGCAGAAATTACCCGTTTTTCGAGACCCCGCTATAAGTTCTATCCATATATGTTCTGATCGCCAATTCATACTAGATCTAGTTGCATTTTATTGAAATTGAGAGAATAACCCAAATGAATTTGACTTTTTTTGTGTGTTTCCGAAGTAACTCTCATCAACTAGCACTATTCCGATGTGAACTTTTCGGAGTAATTCATCGAATTGCTTAGATCTAAAATAATAACATCCACTTCGTATGATTCCCTCTAGATATCTACATATGGATACATTAACTTTACATTTCAGACATTCGCCCCGATCCTGATTTTTTTCAAATAGCTATAATTCATTTACGCATATATCATGTTTGCGCATGCATAATAGCTTATGCTCGGGGGAAACCACATCAAATATTTTATTCTAATAAAAAGATATCTGTGTTATGGTCTAAGTCTAAGTCTTGAAAAAAAAATAGATGAGATTTGGCCCCATCATATCTATATCTAAAAAATCTTGTTTTTTTGAACATGAAGAAATAAAGAAGCCATCGCAATTGCCGGAAATACTAGGCCCACTAAAGGCACCAAAATAGAGGGTAAGGTATTGAGAGTTGTCATAAAATGGATACCTGGATTTAATATTTGTACCTGTTATTGTTATAAAGGTCTCGTATAATCATTATAATTTATATATAATTATACTAAGTATAGCTAAACTAAGTGAGTATATGTGAGTACATAATATATATAAAGTAATATAAATATAATAATAAAAAATAGAATAAGAATAATAAATATATAAATAAAAATATATAAAAAAAAGAGAAAAATTTAGAAATATAATTTGAAATTTTATAAATATAATAAAATAAGTTATAAATATAATAAAACAAGGAATGTAGAACTAACTAAATAGAATTTTTCACCTTTCTACATTAAATTCTACATTAAAATGAAATATATATTATATATTCTACATTAAATATTATATATATGTACGAGAATCTCCTTTTTTATTATCTTGTTTTTGTCTAAAAATTTAATAAACTTGAATAAAATAAAGAAAGAGTTTTTTACAAATTCCCGAAAAATTTGTTATAATTCGATCCGATAATAGGGATTATTAGTAAAACTGGGGATTCTCAAAAAATATAGAATCTTGCCTCTTTCTATACTTTTCAATTTTCTATATGTGAATTATATACACATAAGAAGGGAACGTGAAATTCTCGTTTTATTCGCCTTGCCTAATTTTCATTTCGCGGAAGAAAGAATTCTCTCTTTTTTTGTTTGATAGAGGTTTCCTTATTAGTAATCAGGAATATCGGTAAAAAAAAATTATTCGCATAATTCTTTTTACAATTAAATCTTATGTTACCAAATGTTATCAAAGTAAAAAGAAAATCCGAAGAATTGATTTTTACTTTGATTTCTATAAACTAAATAACTACTTGTTCTACACACAAAAAAAAGAATTTCTATTTTTTTATTTTTTTTATTAAGCATCTACTTGATTGAATTTTGATTCAGAGGAAAGAAAGCATGGAGCTGAAATAACTCATTCAGAACGCCTTTTAAAAGATTACGCGGTACGATTGGATCGAATAGGCCCTTATGGAATAAATATTCAGCCGCTTGTGAGCCCTCAGGTACTGTTTTATTCAATGTTTGTTCAATTACTCTTTTACCCGCAAATGCAATGTAGGCATTGGGTTCAGCAATAATGATATCCCCCAACATACCAAAACTAGCTGTTACCCCACCAGTAGTAGGAGATGTAAGGATTGATACATAAAATAACTTTTTATTTACTTGATAATCATATAAAGCGGAAGATATTTTAGCCATTTGCATCAAGCTCAAACTTCCTTCTTGCATGCGTG